AAGGATCGATTTTATCCAGGTCATAATCTATATTGGATTTCCTAATTTCTTAATAGAGGGCCAAACAGGAAGCATCGAAGAATTACAGGTGAATATACAAAAAAAATTGCATTCTGTGAACCGGAGACTCAATATTGCTATTACAAAAGTGGAAAAACCCTATGGGCAACCTAATATTCTTGCGGAATATATAGCTTTACAATTAAAAAATAGAGTTTCATTCCGAAAGGCAATGAAAAAAGCTATTGAATTAGCTGAACAAACAGATACAAAAGGAATTCAAGTGCAAATTGCAGGGCGGATCAACGGAAAAGAAATTGCACGTGTCGAATGGATCAGAGAGGGGAGAGTTCCCTTACAAACAATTCGTGCTAAAATTGATCATTGTTCCTATACAATTCGAACTATTTATGGAGTATTAGGCATCAAAATTTGGATATTTTGGGAGGAGCAATAATAGACTTTTATTTGTCTTTCCTTTCTATTCAGTGATAGAACAAAAAATCACAAACTTGTTCATTCTTTTTCCATTAAATCAAACAAAAATGAGCAATTCCAATTCTATAAGGTTGAATAAAAATTCGATTGACCATTTGTTAGAATTGCTATGCTTAGTGTGTGACTCGTTAATTTTTCTTTAGAGTTAAGAATTGGGATTAAAAAAAAGACTGACCCCTACTTAAACTTAATAAGTTACTTAAACTTAACTTAATAAGTATAATAAAAAAACTAATAACTAACTTATTGCTTCGTAATATCAATATCCCAAGAAACAGTCACTATATGAGATGAGTGGATCAATCATATAGTTGCAGCAACTGCAACTAAAATCTTTTCTATAAAAAATCTTATTTATGGAAATAATCTTATTTATGGGTTGGGTTGTGAAGCAAAAATAAAGAGATGTAGATAAATGGAAGGATGAGAGAAAGAAAGAACAAAAATATCAATGATATATGATTCCAATATGGATGGTCTATGAATTACCTCATAAAAGGCAATGTAATAAAGCATCAAAACTGAATAAATATAAAATAATAAAAAAATAAAGTGATATGAATAATAAAGAGCCTCGAGTTAATAAAAACTAAGTAGATTGACTCGAGAAGAGAAATTTTTTTGGGGAGCTCCATTGCAGAGTTCAGACTTAACCATTAATAGAGAAGCTATAGGAACGATGAAACCTGTGACTGCATAGGATTCTACTGAAAACAAATCCGAATAATTCATTGGGTGGGATGGCGGAACGAACCGAGAAAAAATGAATTTATTTCGAGAAGTCATGGATTGACCTAGAAATAACAAAAAGCAAAGAGTCAATATTCGCCCGCGAAACTTTAGATTACATTACAATATTTTGGCATCATTTAAGAAGGGTCAAAATAAGGATCATTATAAAAAAAAAACATTATAAACATTATCTATAATCCATAAATATGCATAATAGAAACATTCTATCTGTATATATCCCGTACATATATCTTCCTATATAACAAATTCAATATTGATAAATGTCTTTTTGGATTATTTTTTCCATGTGTATCTGTAATATGTCATATTAGTGAATCTTTTCATTCGCGAGGAGCTGGATGAAAGGAAACTTTCGTGTCCAGTTCTGCAGTAGAGATCGAATTAAGAAATGACCATCAACTATAACCCCAAAAGAACCAGATTTCGTAAACAACATAGAGGAAGAATGAAGGGAATATCTTGTCGCGGCAATCATATTTGTTTCGGCAGATACGCTCTTAAAGCACTCGAACCCACTTGGATCACAGCTAGACAAATAGAAGCAGGGCGAAGAGCAATGACACGATATGTGCGTCGTGGTGGAAAAATATGGGTACGCATATTTCCCGACAAACCTGTTACAGTAAGACCCGCAGAAACACGTATGGGTTCGGGGAAGGGATCCCCCGAATATTGGGTATCCGTTGTTAAACCAGGTCGAATACTTTATGAAATGGGTGGAGTATCTGAAACTGTAGCCAGAGCAGCTATTTCACTAGCTGCGTCCAAAATGCCTATACGAACTAAATTTGTCAGGATGGAGATGTAGAACTAAATGGTATATTGAGGATGAAAAAACAACTGCAAGTTTATTTATTTCTGGACAGAAAATATTTCTTTTTTTCTTTCCTTCATCCTTTCCATTAAAATAACAGATTCCAAAAAAATGATATGATTCAACCTCAAACCCTTTTGAATGTAGCGGATAACAGCGGAGCCCGAAAATTGATGTGTATTCGAATCATAGGAGCTGGTAATTATAGATATGCTCATATTGGTGACGTTATTGTTGCTGTAATTAAAGAAGCAGTGCCAAATATGCCACTAGAAAGATCAGAAGTTATTAGAGCTGTAATTGTACGTACTTGTAAAGAACTCAAACGTGACAACGGTATCATAATACGATATGATGACAATGCTGCGGTTGTCATTGATCAAGAAGGAAATCCAAAAGGAACTCGGGTTTTTGGTGCGATCGCTCGGGAATTGAGACAGTTGAATTTTACTAAAATAGTTTCATTGGCTCCCGAGGTATTATAAATAATACTAAATGAGACTATGATATATCAGAACATCTAAAATAGGATATATCAGAACATCTAAAATAGATCAAATTTAGTAGAGTAGTAGATGGTGTCTCGCGCATATACTTTTTTTTATAATATTAAAAATTAAACAAAATAAACAAAAAAATGAAATAAAACAAACAAAAAAGAGAACATGTTAATTATATCAAAATTAGAAGGCACCAATAATTATAGTTCGCCATGAGTAGGGACACTATTTCCAATATAATAACTTCTATAAGAAATGCTGACATGGATAAAAAAGGAACGATTCGAATAGCATCTACTAATATTACCGAAAATATTGTGAAAATACTTCTACGAGAAGGTTTTATTGAAAACGTTCGGAAACATCAAGAAGGTAACAAAAATTTCTTGGTTTTAACTCTGCGACATAAAAATAAAAAGACTAGGAAAAGAATACATAGAACTATTTTAAAGCGTATCAGCCGACCTGGTTTACGAATTTATTCTAACTACCAACAAATTCCTAAGATTTTAGGTGGAATAGGAATTGTAATTCTTTCCACTTCTCAAGGTATAATGACGGATCGAGAAGCTCGACGAGAAAAAATTGGAGGCGAACTTTTGTTATATATTTGGTGATCCTCCTCCTCCGGTATCCTAATTTTATCTCTAACTTCCTATTTTATAGAGAAGAAAAGTGAATTATATAACTTTTCCTCCATTAGTTGATACTTCAAGGAGCTTACCTGGAATGAAAGAACAAAAATTGATTCATGAAGGTTTAATTACTGAATCACTTCCCAACGGTATGTTCCGGGTCCGCTTAGATAATGAAGATGTAATTCTAGGTTATATTTCGGGAAGGATCCGCCGTAGTTTTATACGGATACTACCGGGGGATAGAGTCAAAATTGAAGTAAGTCGTTATGATTCAACCAGGGGACGTATAATTTATAGACTTCGAAACAAAGATTCGAACGATTAGATAATTTTTTAAGCATTCCTTTCATTTTCATGACGATACAATTAAAAAAATGCAAGAGACTTATTTTCTTCGAAGGAATAGATTCAACATTAAGGTAAGGAATAATAAATATGAAAATGCGGGCTTCCGTTCGTAAAATTTGTGAAAAATGCCGACTGATCCGTCGGCGCGGACGAATTATAGTGATTTGTTCCAATCCGAGACATAAACAGAGACAAGGATAACCCTTAAAAAAAAACTTTTTAAAATAAAGGAAGAACAAAAGGGGGATTTCTTTTAACATGAAATGGATATTTCCGTATCTTTTCTTTCTGTATATTTCTGACTCATAGTTATGAGATGATAAAATATGACAAAAGCTATACCAAGAATTGGTTCACGTAGGAATGGGCGTATTGGTTCACGTAAGAATGGACGTAGAATACCAAAAGGAATTATTCATGTTCAAGCAAGTTTGAACAATACTATTGTAACTATTACAGATGTACGAGGTCGAGTGGTTTCTTGGGCCTCCGCTGGTACTTCTGGATTCAAAGGCCCAAGAAGAGGGACACCCTACGCTGCTCAAGCAGCAGCAGTAAATGCTATTCGTACTGTAGTTGATCAGGGTATGCAACGAGCAGGAGTTATGATAAAGGGTCCTGGACTTGGAAGAGACGCAGCATTACGAGCCATTTGTAGAAGTGGTATACGACTAAGTTTCGTACGTGATGTAACACCTATGCCACATAATGGATGTCGACCTCCTAAAAAAAGACGTGTGTAGAAATAATAAAAAAGGATTTCAAGAGAAATAAATGATTCAATGATCTGATCTAATAATAGTATTATTATAGTATGGTTCGAGAGGAAGTAGTAGGATCCACTCGAACACTGCAGTGGAGGTGTGTTGAATCAAGAATAGATAGTAATCGTCTTTATTATGGTCGTTTCATTCTGTGCCCACTTATGAAAGGTCAAGCCGATACCATGGGTATTGCCATGCGAAGGGCTTTACTTGGAGAAATAGAAGGAACATGTATCACATGTGCAAAATCTGAGAAGGTGCCACATGAATATTCTACGATAGTAGGTATTGAAGAATCGGTACATGAAATTTTACTAAATTTGAAAGAAATTGTATTGAGAAGTAATATACATGGAGTTCGAGACGCATCCATTTGCGTCAAGGGCCCTAAATACATAACCGCTCAAGATATCATCTCACCACCTTCCGTGGAAATAGTTGACACAACACAACATATAGCTAATCTGACGGAACCGATTGATTTGTGTATTGGATTACAAATAAGGAGAGATCGCGGATATTGTACAAAACCAACAATTAACTCTCAAGATGGAAGTTATCCTATAGATGCTGTATCTATGCCTGTTCGAAATGCGAATCATAGTATTCATTCTTATGGGAATGAGAAGGAAAAAGAAGAGATACTCTTTCTAGAAATATGGACAAATGGAAGTTTAACTCCTAA